GGTATTTGTGCAAATAGGTATAATACATGGAATCGAAGAAATTATCCAGATGAAAGAATTGACGATAATAGCTATAAGTATACGAAAGAACCCCTTTTTTGTAATTCCTATGATGCAATTGGAGCTTATCGGCAGAAAAGAATCAATTTAGATAGTCCGTTGTGGCTTCGGTGGCGATTAGATCAACGCCTTATTGCTTCAAGGGAAGCTCCCATCGAAGTTCACTATGAATCTTTGGGTACCTCTCATGAGATTTATGGGCATTATCTAATAGTACGAAGTGTAAAAAAAGAAATTCTTTCTATATACATTCGAACCACCGTGGGCCATATTTCTCTTTATCGAGAAATCGAAGAAGCTATACAAGGGTTTTGCCGGGCCTGCTCATATGGTACCTAATCATCTGGTGTCTAAACTAAGTAATTCTACGACTCCTTGGGCCTTTCCGGTTCAAGTATGACCACCATTGCTGACCTTTCTACGCGAATCAAGATCGAGAAAAGGAAGTTTTCCACTCATTGACTAAAATCCATTGGCGAATCCTACTCAGCGGAATACGGAGGTACTTATGGCAGAACGGGTGAGTCTGGTCTTTCACAATAAAATGATAGATGGAACTGCCATTAAACGACTTATTAGCAGGTTAATAGATCACTTCGGAATGGCATATACATCCCACATCCTGGATCAAGTAAAGACCCTGGGGTTCCAGCAAGCCACTGCTACATCTATTTCATTAGGCATTGATGATCTTTTAACGATACCTTCTAAGCGATGGCTAGTCCAAGATGCTGAACAACAAAGTTTTATTTTGGAAAAACACTATCATTATGGGAATGTACACGCGATAGAAAAACTACGACAATCCATTGAGATATGGTATGCTACAAGTGAATATTTGCGACAAGAAATGAATCCTAATTTTAGGATGACTGAGCCTTTTAATCCAGTCCATATAATGTCTTTTTCGGGGGCTAGAGGAAATGCATCTCAAGTACACCAATTGGTGGGTATGAGAGGATTAATGTCTGATCCCCAAGGGCAAATGATTGATTTACCCATTCAAAGTAATTTACGCGAAGGGCTTTCTTTAACAGAATATATCATTTCTTGCTATGGAGCCCGCAAGGGGGTTGTCGATACCGCTGTCCGAACATCAGATGCTGGATATCTTACGCGCAGACTTGTTGAAGTAGTTCAACACATTATTGTACGTAGAACAGATTGTGGCACTGTCCGAGGAATTTCTGTGAGTCCTCAAAATCAAAATAGGATGATGTCGGAAAGGGTTTTTAGCCAAACATTAATTGGTCGTGTATTAGCGGACGATATATATATGGGCCAGCGATCCATTGCCATTAGAAATCAAGATATTGGGATTGGACTTGTCAATCGACTCATAACCCTTCGAACACAAGCAATATCTATTCGAACCCCCTTTACTTGTAGGAGTACATCGTGGATCTGTCGATTATGTTATGGTCGGAGTCCGACTCATGGTGACCTGGTTGAATTGGGGGAAGCCGTAGGTATTATTGCGGGTCAATCTATTGGAGAACCAGGGACTCAACTAACATTAAGAACTTTTCATACCGGCGGCGTATTTACGGGGGGCACTGCAGAACATGTACGAGCCCCTTCTAATGGTAAAATCAAATTCAATGAGGATTTGGTTCATCCCACGCGCACACGTCACGGGCATCCGGCTTTTCTATGTTCTATAGATTTGGATGTAATTATTGAGGGTGAAGATATTATGCACAATGTGACTATTCCACCAAAAAGTTTTCTTTTAGTTCAAAATGATCAATATGTCGAATCAGAACAAGTGATTGCTGAGATTCGGGCGGGAGCATACACTTTGAATTTTAAAGAGAGGGTTCGAAAACATATTTATTCTGATTCAGAGGGAGAAATGCACTGGAGTACTGATGTGTACCATGCACCCGAATTTACATATAGTAATGTCCACCTCTTGCCAAAAACAAGCCATTTATGGATATTGTCGGGGGGTTCACGCAGATCTAGTGTAGTTTCTTTTTCACTCCACAAGGATCAAGATCAAATGAATATTCATTCTCTTTCTGTCGAACGAAGAGAGATTTCGAGCCTCTCGCTCTCAGTGAATAATGATCAAACGGGACACAAATTTTTTAGTTCTGATTTTTCTGCTAAAAAAAAAGGTCGAATTCTTGAGATGTCTGATTATTCGGGATTTAATAGAATCATAGGTACTGGTCATTGTAATCTCATCCATCCTGCAATTCTCCACGCAAATTCGGATTTATTGGCAAAAAGGCAAAGAAATGGATTTCTTATTCCATTCCACTCGATTCAAGAGCAAGAGAAAGAGCTAATGCCCCATTCAGGTATCTCGATTGAAATACCCGTAAGGGGTATTTTCCGTAGAAATAGTATTCTTGCTTATTTCGACGATCCTCGATACAGAAGAAAGAGTTCCGGAATTACTAAATGGGGGGCTCTGGGGGCGCATTCAATCGTTAAAAAAGAGGACTTGATTGAGTATCGAGGACTCAAAAAAATTAAGCCAAAATACCAAATGAAAATAGATCGCCTTTTTTTCATTCCGGAGGAAGTGCATATTTTTCCCGAATCTTCTTACCTAATGGTACGGAATAATAGTATCATTGGAGTAGACACACAAATCACTTTAAATATACGAAGCCGGGTGGGCGGATTGGTCCGAATGGAGAGAAAAAGGGGAGGGGTTGAACTAAAAATATTTTCGGGAGATATCCATTTTCCCGGAGAGATAGATAAGATATCCCGACACAGTGGCATCCTGATACCGCCAGAAAGTGAAAAAAAAAAACTTAAGGAAGCCACTAAGGAATCAAAAAAATTGAAAAAGTGGATCTATGTTCAACGGATCACACCTACAAAGAAAAAGTCTTTTGTTTTGGTTCGACCCGTAGTCACATATGAAATAGCGAACGGTATAAATTTAGCAACACTCTTTCCCCAGGATCCGCTGCGGGAAAAGGATAATATGCAATTTCGAGTTGTCAATTATGTCCTTTATGGGAAGGGCAAAGCCGCTGGGGGAATTTCTGATACAAGTCTTCAATTAGTTCGGACGTGTTTAGTGTTGAATTGGGACCAAGACAACAAAAGTTCTTCCGTCGAAGAGGTTTGTGCTTCCTTTGTTGAAGTACGTACAAATGGTCTGATTCGAGATTTCCTAAGAATCAACTTAGTGAAATCCAATATTTCGTATCTCAGAAAAAGGGATCATCCGTCGGGTTCAGGATTAATTTCTGATAATGGTTCAGCTCGCACCAATAGCAATCCGTTTTATTCCGTGTTTGGCAAGGCAGGGGTTGAACAATCGCTTAGACAAAATCAAGGAACTATTCGTACGTTGTTGAATAAAAATAAGGAATGCCAAGTTTTGATAATTTTATCATCATCTAATTATTTTCGAATGGGTCCATTGAACGATGTAAAATATCACAATGTGATAAAACAATCAATTCCAATTAAAAAAGATTCGCTAACTCCAATTAAGACTTCGTTGGGACCCTTAGGAACATTCCTTCAAATTGCGAATTTTTATTCATTTTACTATTTAATAACTCATAATCATATCTCGGTAACTAAATATTTGAAACTTGACAATTTAAAACAGCCTTTTCAAGTACTTAAATATTATTTAATGGACGAAACCGGGGAAATTTATAATCCTGATACAGATAGTAAGATCCTTTTGAATCCATTTAATTTGAATTGGTATTTTCTCCAGCCTAATTATTGTGAGGAAATGTCCCCGATAATTAGTCTTGGGCAGTTTCTTTGTGAAAATGTACGTATAACCAAAAGGGGACCATACCTAAAATCCGGTCAAGTTTTAATTGTTCAAGTTAACTCTGTAGTAATACGATCAGCTAAGCCTTATTTGGCTACTCCTGGAGCAACTGTTCATGGGCATTATGGAGCAATCCTTTCCGAAGGGGATACATTAGTTACATTTATATATGAAAAATCGAGATCTGGTGATATAACGCAGGGTCTTCCAAAAGTAGAACAGGTGTTAGAAGTGCGTTCGCTTGATTCAATATCGATGAACCTAGAAAAGAGAGTTGAGGGTTGGAACGCGAGTATAACAAGAATTCTTGGGATTCCCTGGGGATTCTTGATTGGTGCTGAGCTAACTATAGTGCAAAGTCGTATCTCTTTGGTTAATAAGATCCAAAAGGTTTATCGATCGCAGGGGGTGCAGATCCATAATAGGCATATAGAAATTATTGTACGTCAAATAACATCAAAAGTTTTAGTTTCCGAAGATGGAATGTCTAATATTTTTTTACCCGGCGAACTGATTGGATTGTTACGAGCGGAACGAATGGGGCGCGCTTTGGAAGAAGTGATCTGTTATCGAGCTAGCTTATTGGGAATAACGAGAGCGTCTCTGAATACTCAAAGTTTTATATCCGAAGCAAGTTTTCAAGAAACCACGCGAGTTTTAGCAAAAGCTGCTCTCCGAGGTCGTATCGATTGGTTGAAAGGCCTGAAAGAAAACGTTGTTCTGGGGGGGATAATACCAGTCGGTACCGGATTCAAAGGATTAGTCCACTGTTCAAGGCAGCATAACAACATTCTTTTGGAAAGACAAAAAGGGAATTTATTCGGGGGGGAAATGAGAGATATTTTCTTACACCACAGAGAATTATTTGACTCGTGCATTTCAACAACTTTCCATGATACATCAGAGCACAATTGCTTAGAGGGTTTAATGAGTCCTAGGAGCGAATTCTTTTAACTATTTGTGATCATTTGATTTTTTAATGGTACGAAAAGAAAGATAATAATGAATAGAACGAAGGATAATAATGAATAGAAAGTAATGAATGGCCTGGGTCGTGTATCAATGGTCACTCTCTGGTAGAAGAGAAGGTTCCCTCGGAACAATTATTTATTTCAGGGCGCCTCGTCTCTTAAAAAAAAAAGAGGAAGTGGGGGAGAAATGGCAAGAAGGTATTGGAACATCCATTTGGAAGAGATGATGGAAGCAGGAATTCATTTTGGTCATGGTACTCGGAAATGGAATCCTAGAATGGCACCTTATATATCTGCAAAACATAAAGGTATTCATATTACAAATCTGACTCGAACTGCTCGGTTTTTATCAGAAGCTTGTGATTTAGTTTTTGATGCAGCAAGTAGGGGAAAACAATTCTTAATTGTTGGTACTAAAAATAAAGCAGCTGATTTAGTCGCGCGAGCTGCAATAAGGGCTCGGTGCCATTATGTTAATCAAAAATGGCTCGGCGGTATGTTAACCAATTGGTCCACTACAGAAACGCGACTTCACAAGTTCAGGGATTTGAGAACGGAACAAAAAGGGGGGAGACTCGACAGTCTTCCCAAAAGGGATGCCGCTATTTTGAAGAGACAATTATCGCGTCTGCAAACGTATCTGGGCGGAATTAAATATATGACGAGGGTACCCGATATTGTAATCGTCGTTGATCAGCAAGAAGAATATACGGCTCTTCGAGAATGTATCACTTTGGGAATTTCAACAATTTGTTTAATCGATACAAATTGTGACCCCGATCTCGCAGATATTTCGATTCCAGCAAACGATGACGCTATAGCCTCAATCCGATTAATCCTTAACAAATTAGTATTCGCAATTTGTGAGGGTCGCTCTAGCTATATACGAAATCCTTGATTAATAATAAGATAAATAAATTATTTTGGTAACTCCATAGATTTATGGATTGGGTACTATTCCTGAATTGCACAAAAGAAAAGAGACAAACCTGGTGGATATTATGCAATTAGCAGATATTCAAAATATACAATTCAAGTAGACAAGTCGAAAAGAAGATGGTTGAATCAAAATAATTCTTTTTAAATTTCTATTTCGGTCAGAGGGCGATATGAATGTTCTATCATGTTCCATGAATACACTAAGGGGGTTATACGATATATCCGGTGTGGAAGTAGGCCAACATTTCTATTGGCAAATAGGTGGGTTCCAGGTCCATGCCCAAGTACTTATTACTTCTTGGGTTGTAATTGCTATCTTATTAGGTTCAGCCTTTATAGCCGTTCGGAATCCACAAACCGTTCCGACTGCCACTCAAAATTTCTTCGAATATGTCCTTGAATTCATTCGAGACGTGAGCAAAACTCAGATTGGAGAAGAATATGGCCCATGGGTTCCCTTTATTGGAACTCTGTTTCTTTTTATTTTTGTTTCTAATTGGTCAGGTGCTCTTTTACCTTGGAAAATCATAGAGTTACCTCATGGGGAGTTAGCCGCACCCACGAATGATATAAATACTACCGTTGCTTTAGCTTTGCTCACGTCAATAGCATACTTCTATGCGGGTCTTTCCAAAAAGGGATTAGGCTATTTCAGTAAATACATTCAACCGACTCCAATTCTTTTACCCATTAACATTTTAGAAGATTTCACAAAACCTCTATCACTTAGTTTTCGACTTTTTGGGAATATATTAGCCGATGAATTAGTAGTTGTTGTTCTTGTTTCTTTAGTACCTTTAGTGGTTCCTATACCCGTCATGTTCCTTGGATTATTTACAAGCGGTATTCAAGCTCTTATTTTTGCAACTTTAGCTGCGGCTTATATAGGCGAATCTATGGAGGGACATCATTGACTCGTTTTCGAAATAGTCTTTTTTTGTAGCTTAGAACAAAGGCAATGGATGCGTAACTCAAGATAATCTACTTATACTTCTACTTAGGAAAAATACATATCCAAACATAAATCTACAAATACCGCATATACGATCAAGAGTCGTAGAAAAAAAATTACGATATTGGGGAATTGTAGGAAAGAGATCTAAAGGATCTTTTTCCTCAAATTCCTCTTTGGCCTTATTATATCATCCCCCCCTCTCCCCGCCAATTAATATTTTCTTTATATTGTTTTGTTCATTTTTGTTCATTCAATTCGAATAGCAAATACCAAGAGTGATAAGTTGAATAAAAATTCTTATAGTATCACAGGCGGGTGATTAAAAAAAAAGAAAAGAAAGATGCTTTATAAAATGATTCCCCTTTTAGTTGATTTTAGTCAATTCTTCAATTCAACGATTGACCAAAAGAGAATATTAATATAATAAATTGCATGGCCGTACCTCAATCAAATACTGATATTTAGTTCTATGCAATGATTCGCCCCAATGAATTCGTCTATTTCGATTGTAGCCTGGTGGATAATGATAACGAAAAGGAATAGAAAAAAAAAAAAAAAAAAAAAGAGATTTATAAAAAACGGGGTGATTCGGCGAGGGGTACATAATTAGGTATATGGAATCAAATGCCAACTCTTGTGTATTTTTTGAATTTTAAAAGGGGTTCGAGAATACGATTGACTTTAAGATACGAATACTTGGAGTCTAAGATATTAATAGTTGGTTTACGTTCTGTAAGAAAGACATGTATATGGGATATTAGATATTGCTAGTTATATATGAACTAAAGATATATCTAATCCACCCTACTCTTGTGATTATTGTGAATTTCGATAGGGATTCTAATAGAAATTGTTCGATTTCGTCTTTGCTTTGATGCTTTGACTGGGAATTGAATCAATAAAAATAAAGAGATGAAAGAAAGAAAACGAACGAAGAATTCAAAAAAGGGTTCCGAAAAAAGAAATGGAAGAACAAAAGTCGTATGGATTTACAAAAATCCTGTGTTGTGCCTGTGGATCGAAACTAAAAAAGAGATATCTAAAAAGTTTTGATGGTTCAATAATAATATTATTATTACGCCAATTGGGAGTTCTTAGTTACTTCGGCTGGGCGAATCCTAGTGACGGAATAATTAAGTCATAATTTATTGGACGATTGTATCATTAACGATTTCTTTAGTTTTTCTTTATTTTAGTGCGAGGGACTTATCATGAATCCACTGATTTCTGCCGCTTCCGTTATTGCTGCTGGGTTGGCTGTTGGGCTTGCTTCTATTGGACCTGGAGTTGGTCAAGGTACTGCTGCGGGCCAGGCAGTAGAAGGGATCGCGAGACAGCCCGAGGCGGAGGGAAAAATACGAGGTACTTTATTGCTTAGTCTGGCTTTTATGGAAGCTTTAACAATTTATGGGCTGGTTGTAGCATTAGCACTTTTATTTGCGAATCCTTTTGTTTAATCCTAGAAATAGGAAGGGCAATTTACAATTTACTTATTTTTTTTTCTCTTATTTATTATATCTGTGTTTCTGGCTTTTTTGAATTCTATCAAGATTTAACTCCTCCAATTGGAAGGACTGATTTGAGGATGGGGAATTAGGATAGGCATACCAGTTCGCCTTTTTCTTTCCCTTTCTTAGTCTAAAGGAAACCCTCTTTTTAAGTGATGCTGCAACAAACGAGGGGTTTTGCAATTGACAGGAGTCCCGGCCCCTAATACTAATAAGTATCCCTCTTATCGGGAATCCCCAATTGCCAATTCAAAGAAAGGATTTCGAAATCGAATTTTTGACCCTGTTTCGAAATAGGTAAATTACTAAAAAAACAAATAAATTAAATAAATATATATTACGTAGAAAAAAAAAAAAAAAGAACGCAGTTCATTTTTTTTTTTTAGTCTATCTAAAAGAGGAGATCATATGAAAAATGTAACCGATTCTTTCGTTTCTTTGGTTAACTGGCCATTCGCCGGGAGTTTCGGGCTTAATACCGATATTTTAGCAACAAATCCAATAAATCTAAGTGTAGTGCTTGGTGTATTGATCTTTTTTGGAAAGGGAGTGTGTGCGAGTTGTTTATTTCAAGAATAGGCTGGACCCAACCAGCTGCACTTTTTTTCGTTATAACTAGGACCAAAGGGAAAAGGGTGCATGATTCCGCGAATTACTTCTGAATAAATTTCAAATCATATTTAAGAACCATAGCATTTCGTGATTTGTTGGTAAATCTATTTTGATTCTCTATCAACCAAACCAATAATGTGGGACCATTAACATGGTTAAAGCTAAAGTTTGAAGTCCAGACACAGCACGGTACTCTTTCTACTACTATGTTTTACTATAGAATAGAAATGTTTTCAAAATGAATAATTAATAATAATTATTGGACTTTTTTTTTTTTTCGATATAAAACACTCATGTTGATAAAAAGATTTGAGCCTTTTATTGGTATTGGAAATTTTATTGGAAAATATTGGAAAAATAGGTATTTCAACCAACCCTTATTTATGCTGAATCGATGACCTCCATATAAAGTAAGAAGAATTCTTTGGATTTGAAGAAAAAAAGAAACAACTTTGCTGACAATTATATATTTTGATTTGGTCAGAAGAGTCCTCCGAATATTCTGTTCTTGGATTAGGGATCAGTCGCAAGATTCATTTTGGAATATGAATAGAGAAGAGAGGGAGAGGATAGGCTCATTACATTAAAAAAAGATATGGGAACCCCCCCCATACATAAGTAGTTGACGTAATTGAGTGGGAGAGCCAAATGAATCGAAAAATTCATGTTTGGTTCGGGAAGGGATCATCGAAGTTTTGAGATGAATGGAAAGATAATCTACTTTCATTAAGTGATTTATTAGATAATCGCAAACTGAGGATTTTGAATAGTATTCGAAATTCAGAAGAACTGCAGAGAGGGGCCATTGAACGGCTGGAAAAAGCCCGGGCCCGGTTACGAAAAATAGAAATAGAAGCAGATCAGTTTCGAGTGAATGGATACTCTGAGATAGAACGAGAAAAATTCAATTTGATTAATTCAACTTATAAGACTTTGGATCAATTAGAAAATTACAAAAATGAAACCATTCATTTTGAACAACAAAGAGCAATTAATCAAGTCCGACAACGGGTTTTCCAACAAGCTTTACAAGGAGCGCTCGGAACTCTGAATAGTTGTTTGAACAAGGAGTTACATTTACGTACCATTAGTGCCAATATTGGCATGTTTGGAGCGATGAAAGAAATAACGGATTAGTCCTTTTACTGTAGGCACATTATTTTTTTTTTTTTTAAGAAAAAAAAGAATT